GAGTTCCATACAGATTACTTTTCAAGACAATTTCTTTCAAATTCATTAAAATTTCATGTACGGATTCTTGAATACCTACTATGGTAGAATATTCATGTGGTATTTTCTCAGATTTTGCGCGTGTGATACATGTACCTTCTATTTCTCCGAGCAAAGCTCTTCGCATTGCAATGCCTATTGTATCGGCTTGACCTTTCATAAGTGGGGCCAGAATAAAGCGTCCATAATAAAGACGCTTACTGTCTGCTCTTGATTCAACACACTTCCACTGTAGTGTCCGAGTAGATACTGTTACTTTCTCTCGAACCATAGTATATTATTTGATCAAATCATTGAATTATTTATTTCTCTTGAAATCTCTTCAATGTTTATTTTTACACACGTCTTTTTTTAGGAGGCCTACAGCCATTATGTGGCATAGGAGTTACATCCCGTATGAAACTTAATAGTATACCACTTCTACGAATAGCTCTTAATGCCGCATCTCTTCCGAGACCCGGGCCTTTTATCATAACTTCTGCTCGTTGCATACCTTGATCCACTACTGTCCGAATAGCATTTCCTGCTGCGGTTTGAGCGGCAAATGGTGTACCCCTTCTTGTACCCTTGAATCCACAAGCCCCGGCAGAGGACCAAGAAATTACTCGACCCCGTACATCTGTAACAGTCACAATGGTATTGTTGAAACTTGCTTGAACATGAATAACTCCCTTGGGGATTCTACGTGTATTCTTACGTGAACCAATACGTCTATTTCTACGCGAACCAATTTTTGGTATAGGTTTTGCCATATTTTATCATCTCATAAATATAAGTCAGAGATATATGGATATATCCATTTCATGTCAAAACAGATCCTTATTCTTTTTTTTTTTTTTTTTTTTTACTTAATTTATTTTATTTATTTATTTGTACATCTGTACATCGGGTCCTTTAGATTTCGAGAGTCTTTTTGTTTTAGAAAGATTATCCTTGTCTTTGTTTATGTCTCGGGTTAGAACAAATTACTATAATTCGTCCCCGCCTACGGATCAATCGACATTTTTCACAAATTTTACGAACGGAGGCCCTTATTTTCATATTTGTCATTCCTTTTTTTAATTCCGAATCTACTTATTGGAAGAAAATAAGTTTCTTGAAATTTTGAATTTCGAATTGTATCCTCACGAAAGAATGTTGAAATTGAAAAAACCGCCTAATCATTCAAGTCTTTGCTTTGGAGTCTCTAAATTATACGCCCTTTGGTTGAATCATAAGGACTTACCTCAATTTTTAGTCTATTTCCTGGTAGTATACGTATAAAACTACATGAAATCCTTTACGAAACAAAAACCAGAATAATTTTTTTGTTATCTAAACGAATCCGGAAGATACATACCATCGGTAAGTTGTTCAGTAATTAAACCCTCATGAATCCATTTTTGTTGTTTCATTCCAGGTAAAACCGCTTTGAAGTATCAACTAATGTTAATGTAAGAGGGATAATATTATAAACTTGTCCTTTCTCTTTTTTCACAAATATGACCGTGTCGGCTATTAGAAAGATTACCATATATAACACAAAATTTCTCCGCCGATTCCTTCTAGTCGAGCCTTTCGGTCTGTCATTATACCTCGAGAAGTAGAAAGAATTACAACCCCCATTCCGCCTAAAATTCTAGGAATTCGTTGATAGTTAGAATATATTCGTAGACCGGGTCGACTGATCCGTTTTAAATTTAAAACAGTTCTATATGGTCCTTTCCTATTTCTTCTATGTCGTAGGGTTAAAACCAAAAAATATTTATTGCTTTCTTGATGTTTTCTCACGTTTTCAATAAAACCCTCTTGTAAAAGGATTTTAACAATATTTTCAGTGATGTTAGTAGATGGTATTCGAACTGTTCTTTTTTTATTCATGTCAGCATTTCGTATAGAGGTTATTATGTCAGCAATAGTGTCTTTACTCATGATAAACTAAGATTTTTGTTTCCCCCGAATTTTGATATAATCAACATGCTCTTTTTCTTTTTTTCTTAATTTTTTAATATTTATGAATTATTTTTTTTTTTAATATTTATGAATTATTAAAGATATATACGTGATAGATAAACAATTTACTAATTAATTAAATTAATTTAATCAATTTCATTCAAATACTATATTTAGGTCTTCCCCTATAATACTTCAGGTGCTAATGAAACTATTTTAGTGAAATTTAACTGTCTTAATTCCCGGGCGATCGCGCCGAAAATTCGGGTTCCTTTTGGATTTCCTTCTTGATCAATAACAACCGCAGCGTTGTCATCATATCGTATTATCATACCGTTGTCGCGTTTGAGTTCTTTACAAGTACGTACAATGACAGCTCGGACCACTTCTGATCTTTCTAGAGGTGTATTTGGTACTGCTTCCTTGATTACAGCAACAATAATGTCACCAATATGAGCATATCGTCGATTACTAGCTCCTATGATTCGAATACACATCAATTCTCGGGCCCCGCTGTTATCCGCTACATTCAAATGGGTTTGAGGTTGAATCATATCATTTTTTTTTTATCGGTTTTTTCTTTTTCAATGCAAAGGTATAAATAAAAAAAAAAGAAATATTATTTGTTCAAAACAAGAAAAGAAACCTGCAATTGTTTTTTTTTTCATCCCCAAAACCCCTTTTGTTTGTTTCTACATTCCTATCCAGAAAGAATGAATTGAGTTCGTATAGGCATTTTAGATGCCGCTATTGAAATAGCCCTTCTAGCTATATTTTCTGCTACTCCGCTCATTTCATAAAGTATTCTACCGGGTTTAACGACAGCTACCCAATATTCGGGAGATCCTTTCCCCGAACCCATACGTGTTTCTGTAGGTCTTACTGTAACAGGTTTGTCTGGAAATATGCGTACCCATATTTTTCCACCGCGGCGTGCATTTCGTGTCATTGCTCGCCGCCCTGCTTCTATTTGTCTAGATGTGATCCAAGCGGGTTCAAGCGCTTGAAGAGCATATCTACCGAAGCAAATACGATTACCTCGATAAGATATTCCTTTCATTCTTCCTCTGTGTTGTTTACGGAATCTGGTTCTTTTGGGGTTATAGTTGATGGTTGTTTAGCAATTCCATCCATCTCTACTACAGAACCGGACACGAGAGTTTCTTCTCATCCAGCTCCTCGCGAATTAAACAATTAAAAATAATTAAACAAAAAAAAATACACGGTTAATAATATATGGAATCGTGGGATTCTTTGAAATTTGATCTAATCGATTATAAATTAGAGATTTTTTGTGGTTTAATATAGAATTTAACACGTATTCTATTTATAGATAATGTCGTTTTGGTAGAACGCTATAATGAATCTTTATTTTGTTTTTCCTTTTATTTCGAATAGACTAAAATTTAGAAATAAAAAAAAAATTCGCGGGCGAATATTTACTCTTTCAACATTCAGTTGTAAGATTAGTCTATGACATGACCTCTCAGAATAAATGAATAGGTTTCTGGTTCGTTCCGCCATCCTACTCAATGAATCATTAGGATTCGTTTTCAATAGAATCTTATGCATTCACAGGTTCTGTCGTTCCCACCACTTCTCGATTAATGATTAGGTCTGAATTTTACAACGGAGCCTCCAATTAAATTTATTCTTGAGTCAACCTTCTCAGTCTTTATTGGCTCGGGGCTCTTGATTTTTTGTTCTATGCACGGATTTGTCTAATTATGGATCAATCAGTATTGATGCTTTATTACATTCCCTTTATATGAGATGACTCATAGACCTTACATATTGGAATTATATATCATTAATATTCTTTTTCTATCTTTCTCTCACCCTTCCATTTATCTGTATACTTTATATTGCTTTACAACCCATAATATATTGCTTTACAACCCATAATCAGATTGTTTTTTTTTTTTGTTTATGTAAAAAAGATTTCAGTTGCTACAATGATATGACTTATATATCATATCTTGACTGGTTCTTTCTATCCAGATAACACGAAGTGATGAGTTGGTTATTAGTTCTATAGTTATCAGTTTGTACTATGGGCTGTCCATTTTTTTGAATCCCAACCCTAAAAAAACCAACGAGTCACACACTAAGCATAGCAATTATATCAAATGATTAATCGAATTTTTATTCAACCTTATAGAATTGTTCTTTTTTTTTTTTATTATTTACCAGAAAAAGAATGAAAGAGTTTGCCATTTTTTGTTTTATCACCAGATATAACTAAATATAAGTCAAGTAAGTTCTTATTATTCCTCGTCTACAAATATCCAAATTTTGATGCCTAATACCCCATAGATAGTTCGAACTGCATAGGAACAATAATCAATTTTAGCTCGAATGGTTTGTAGAGGAACTCTACCTTCTCGGATCCATTCAACACGTGCAATTTCTTTTCCGTCGATACGCCCTGCAATTTGTACTTGAATCCCTTTTGTACCTGCCTGTTCAGTTAATTCAATAGCTTTTTTCATTGCTTTGCGAAATGAAACTCTATTCTTTAATTGTCCGGCTATAAATTCTGCAAGAATATTTGGGTGCCCGTAAGGATTTGCAATTCTTGTAATAGCAATGTTGAGTTTTCGGTTTACACAATTGAGTTCTTTTTGTACATGCGTCTGTAATTCTTCGATTCTTCGAGTCCTGTCTTCTATTAATAACTTGGGGAATCCCATATAGATTATGACCTGAATCAAATCGATTCTTTTTTGAATCTCTATACGTGCAATTCCCTCTACATTAGAGGATATTTTCATATTATTTTGCACATAATTTTTGATACAATCTCGTATTTTTTGATCTTCTTGTAGATCCTTTGAATAATTTTTTGGTTGTGCAAACCAAAGAGAATGATGACCTTGGGTTGCACCAAGTCTAAAACCAAGTGGATTTATTTTTTGTCCCATAATCCCCCACTACTATATATATCGTGAAACGTGACATCTGTTTGTATTTTTTTTTTATTCATTTCGATTTTTTTTAAGCATAACATAATATAGCGTATTTGTATT